AAAACTTTATAAAGAAACAGATATACATAAATAGATTAGAAAATCTTATAATTTGCATGTGAATTAAAGGCTTGACTATTTTTTTGGAGTATAAACAGGGAATACCATTAGAAGCACTTTTTTACGGTGTTTTAAGTTATTTTTTACTAAAATTTATGATTAGGGTAATTAAAAAATGGCCAATGTTTAATGAAATGGTTCTAGCAAAAAAAAAAAAGTTACTTCTTGACGGATTGGCTCCATTAAAAAGTGGTTCAAAAAAGGGCTGTTTTTGGCTATTTTTACTTTTTTCAAAAATTTTCAAAAAAGTGTGCAATTTTTTGAACAAAAAAAAAAAAAAATTGTTGGAGATCCTCGTCCCGGACTTCTCATTTTTCAAAAAATTCAAAAATTTGATGCAATTTTGTGCAATTTTTGAAAAATTTCAAATCGGCCATTTTAGGGTGTTTACAGGACTTTAGTTCAAAAATCTTATCACGTTTTAGCCGCATTTTCTGGGTATTATAAATATAAATATTTAATATATTTTAATATAGTAAAAACTTAATATTTATTGTATCTAATTATTAACGGAAATTTATTGTAATTTATTTATATATATTATATAGTTAATAATAGTAATACTTTTATATATAATTTTTATAATATATATAAGAAAAGTACTAGGTTAATATTTGGCTTATGAATATATATTTTTCAATTCGTATATAAAAGATCTATGGATTTAAAAAAAAAAAAAAAGGAAAAAATATATATTATATAACAATTAAGGACTAGATTTATTAATTAAGTTAATTTCTATAGAAGTTAGTCCATTATCAATTTCAAAATCTATTATCGTTTAATTACGGAACCTCTAATTTATTATTTAAATATAATATATATATATATAGATAATCGTATAGAAAATATAAACATTTATATATATAGATATAGTAAATTATTAAATAATAAAATAAAATTACAATTACAATAATATATAGTACTCTATTAATTACTAAGATAAGTTATAATTATAATTTGTTTACATAAAATTTTATATGGCATAGATTCAATTAATTATTAGTTTTAATTTTATATACAACTATCTATATATATCTATTGAAAATTAGTATTATATTTATAGGTTTAGTTAATTTTATATATATAAAAATAATGTTAAGTATTTTGATATAATAAATAATGGTTGAAATTATTTATGTATAAATGTTTCTTAACAAAGTTTTATTTTAAAGAATAAATTTAATATAATAATATTTAAATATTAGAAATTCAATATTGATATAAACTGAAGTATGACGATAGTAGTAAATTAATGTATAGGGGGTCATTAGTTATTACTTTTATAGAAATTCAATATTGATATAAACTGAAGTATGACGATAGTAGTAAATTAATGTATAGGGGGTCATTAGTTATTACTAATATGGAAATTTAGTATAGATATAAACTGAAGTATGACGATAGTAGTAAATTAATGTATAGGGGGTCATTAGTTATTACTAGTAGTAAATTAATGTATAGGGGGTCATTAGTTATTACTAATATGGAAATTTAGCATAGATATAAACTGAAGTATGACGATAGTAGTAAATTAATGTATAGGGGGTCATTAGTTATTACTAATATGGAAATTTAGTATTGGTATAAATTTAAATATGATTAATATATGTAAAATTATATTTGGCAGCGATTTTTTTTTTGACTTGAATTTTAAGTTATTTTATTTTTTGTTTTATTTTTCAATATGATACTTTTTAGTTGATTTTACAAAAAGGGGGATACATTTAGTAACTAGGAGAGGATATTTGGAATTAGACTTTAGCTTGCTATTGGGGGATAGCGAGATTAAGCCAAATCTCTAACTGGTATTTTTCTATGCAGGGTAAGAAACCGTTGCTTCTTACACTAGGTCTTTAGGGTTGGTGTATTTCTGGTTGGAATTAGACTTTAGCTTGCTATTGGGGGATAGCGAGATTAAGCCAAATCTCTAACTGGTATTTCTCTATGCAGGGTAAGAAACCGTTGCTTCTTACACTAGGTCTTTAGGGTTGGTGTATTTCTGGTTGGAATTAGACTTTAGCTTGCTATTGGGGGATAGCGAGATTAAACCAAATCTCTAACTGGTATTTTTCTATGCAGGGTAAGAAACCGTTGCTTCTTACACCAGGTCTTTAGGGTTGGTGTATTTCTGGTTGGAATTAGACTTTAGCTTGCTATTGGGGGATAGCGAGATTAAGCCAAATCTCTAACTGGTATTTCTCTATGCAGGGTAAGAAACCGTTGCTTCTTACACTAGGTCTTTAGGGTTGGTGTATTTCTGGTTGGAATTAGACTTTAGCTTGCTATTGGGGGATAGCGAGATTAAACCAAATCTCTAACTGGTATTTTTCTATGCAGGGTAAGAAACCGTTGCTTCTTACACCAGGTCTTTAGGGTTGGTGTATTTCTGGTTGGAATTAGACTTTAGCTTGCTATTGGGGATAGCGAGATTAAGCCAAATCTCTAACTGGTATTTCTCTATGCAGGGTAAGAAACCGTTGCTTCTTACACTAGGTCTTTAGGGTTGGTGTATTTCTGGTTGGAATTAGACTTTAGCTTGCTATTGGGGGATAGCGAGATTAAGCTAAATCCCTAACTGGTATTTTTCTATGCAGGGTAAGAAACCGTTGCTTCTTACACTAGGTCTTTAGGGTTGGTGTATTTCTGGTTGGAATTAGACTTTAGCTTGCTATTGGGGGATAGCGAGATTAAACTAAATCTCTAACTGGTATTTTTCTATGCAGGGTAAGAAACCGTTGCTTCTTACACCAGGTCTTTAGGGTTGGTGTATTTCTGGTTGGAATTAGGCTTTAGCTTGCTATTGGGGATAGTGAGATTAAGCCAAATCTCTAACTGGTATTTCTCTATGCAGGGTAAGAAACCGTTGCTTCTTACACCAGGTCTTTAGGGTTGATGTATTTCTGGTTGGAATTAGACTTTAGCTTGCTATTGGGGGATAGCGAGATTAAACTAAATCCCTAACTGGTATTTCTCTATGCAGGGTAAGAAACCGCTGCTTCTTACATCAGGTCTTAAGTTAAATAAATTTTGATATGGTGAGTAAGTTGAAATGTATTTATTTAATTTATTTTTGTTAATAAGTTTTAATTTAATAGTTAATTTCGGTTGATTAATTTTTTAAAATGATATTATTAGTTTAATAGTGGTAAGTTAGTGTGTAGGGGGTCATTATTGTTATCATATAAATTATAATTTATTTATATAGGTTATACCTATATAGTTATATATTATTTATGTACTGTAATTGTTTTATAAAGTTTTATTCTAGCTTGAATTTTTAATTTTTGGATTATTTTATATGCTAATTTTAGTGGTAGTTAAATATATTTTATATAGGTATATTTTTGTTTAGTATAGTAGCAATATTGAAGATTAAATATAAAAGAAATTTTGATTTAGGAATTCATAGTAGTATTAACAAAATTTGTGCCAGCAGTTGCGGTTACACAAATAATGCAATTAAATATAATTAGTAAGTAATTAGTTTGTTTTTGTTTATAGTGTTAAGTTAAATTTATTAGGTGAAATTTTTAAATTTAGTTTAAGGTTTAAAATGGAAAATGAAGTTATGAAATTTTTATAATAAACTAGGATTAGATACCCTATTATTGAAAACTTAAATTAAAATACTAGATTAGTAATAGTTATGTTCTTGAAATTCAAAGAATCTGGCGGTATTTTAGTCTATTCAGAGGAACCTGTTCTGTAATTGATAGTCCACGATTAATTGTACTTATTTTAATGGTTTGTATATCGTCGTAGTTTGAATGTTTTAAAAGAATAATAAATGTTCAAGATTTATAATAATAAAGGAAATCAGATCAAGATACAGCGTATGAATAAGTAGAAATGGGTTACAATAAATTTATTTATATGGTTATTTTAATTAACATTATTATATAAAGTGGATTTGATAGTAATATGGTTAAGTTAAACTATATGATTTTAGCTCTAAAATATGCACATATCGCCCGTCGCTCCCATTTTAAGGTGGGATAAGTCGTAACAGAGTAGGCGTACTGGAAAGTGTGCCTGGTAAGGCAAATTAGAGCTTGATAAAAAGCATTTTATTTACATTAAAAAGTTAGTTGTGAGAATCAATTTAATTTGAAGTTTGATATTTATATTTAGTTTTTAAAAAAAATATTTTTATAGTTAGTATACTTAAGAATTTAGGTTTGTTATTATAGTTTAAAGTATAGTGATAGGATATTGAAATATATTGAAATTTAACTTTGTTAAAGAAGGATTAATTTTTCGTACCTTGTGTATCAGGGTTTATTAAAATTATGTAATTAGTTATTGTTCTCGAATTAAAAAGAGTTAATATTATATATATATAATTGTGTCATAAATTTTTATAATATAGTATTAGAAATGAAACGTTATTCGTTTTTTATGATATCTGGTTTTTTAAGAAATGGATTTAATCTAGTTTATAGTTTTACTTAGTTTCATTATTAATTAAGTGTTAATATAAAGTAATACTTTAAGGGATAAGCTTTAAAGTATATTATTAAAACTATATTTTATTAGTATGAATAATTGTAGGATTGGAAATTTTTATCTTTAGTATGTTATAATTAATTTTCATTATAATAAGATTTGTATTTAGTTTAAGTTTTTTATTAAAATAATATATTTAATTTGGTATTATATGTAATAATGATAGAATTAGTATAATTTAATGTATTAATACATTATGAATTTAAGGTTAAGTTAAGGAACTCGGCAAATCTATTTTTCGCCTGTTTATTAAAAACATGTCTTTTTGATTATAATTTAAAGTCTGGCCTGCCCAATGAGTATTTGAATGGCCGCGGTATTTTGACCGTGCAAAGGTAGCATAATCATTAGTTTTTTAATTGAAAGCTGGAATGAATGGTCGGACGAGAAAATGACTGTCTCAATTTAATTTTAATTAGAACTTTATTTTTAAGTAAAAAAGCTTAAATGATTTTAAAAGACGAGAAGACCCTATAGAGTTTTATATTTATTAGTATATTAATAATTAAGAATGTTTTGAGTTTCTATATTAATAATTATTTTGTTGGGGTGACAGGAAAATTAAATAAACTTTTTTTTTATATTAACATTGATTTATGAGTATTTGATCCGTTGTTTACGATTAAAAGATTAAATTACCTTAGGGATAACAGCGTAATTCTTTTTGAGAGTTCATATCGAAAAAAGAGTTTGCGACCTCGATGTTGGATTAAAATTAACTTTTGGTGCAGAAGCTAGAAGGTTAGGTCTGTTCGACCTTTAAAATTTTACATGATCTGAGTTTAAACCGGCGTGAGCCAGGTTGGTTTCTATCTTTAAAAATAGTTTGATATCTTAGTACGAAAGGACCAGATATTGATAAAATTTATTTTAGTTTTGATTATTAGTATTACTTTGGCAGATTAGTGCTTTAAATTTAGAATTTAAATATGTATTTTATTATACAAGTAATAATCATTTTAAAAGATTGTTTAATATTATTAATTACAAGTTTGATTTTAGTTATTTGTGTGTTAGTAGGTGTTGCTTTTTTGACATTAATAGAGCGAAAGGTATTAGGTTATATTCAAATTCGTAAAGGACCTAATAAGGTTGGTTATATAGGGATTGCACAACCTTTTAGAGATGCGATTAAGTTATTTTGTAAGGAACAAACTTATCCTTTAATATCTAATTTTAATTTATATTATATGGCTCCGGTGTTTAATTTATTTTTATCTTTAATTTTATGATTATGTATGCCTTTTATTACTGTGTTATTTAATTTTAATTTGGGGTTCTTATATTTTTTATGTTGTTCTAGTTTAAGAGTTTATACCATTATGATTGCGGGCTGATCTTCTAATTCAAATTATGCTCTATTAGGGGGGATTCGCTCTGTTGCTCAAACTATTTCTTATGAAGTAAGGTTAGCTTTAATTTTATTATCTTTTTTATACTTAGTTTTAGGTTTAAATATAATTGATTTTATAAAATATCAATCTATTGTGTGGTTTATTTTTTTATGTTTTCCTTTAAGAATAATATGATTTGTTTCTAGGTTAGCTGAAACTAATCGAACACCTTTTGATTTTGCTGAAGGTGAATCTGAGTTAGTTTCTGGGTTTAATGTAGAATATAGAAGAGGAGGGTTTGCATTAATTTTTATAGCTGAATATTCAAGAATTTTATTTATAAGAATATTATGTGTTGTTTTATTTTTAGGTGGTAATATTTTTCATATTAGGTTTTTTATCAAGGTTCTTTTTATATCTTTTTTATGAGTTTGAGTGCGGGGTACTTTACCTCGGTATCGGTATGATAAATTAATATATTTATGTTGAAAGAGTTATTTACCTATTGCATTAAACTTTTTATTATTTTTTATAGGGTTTAAGTTATTCTTGTTTACTTTATTTATTTAGTGGATTAAATTTAGTATAAGTTAATAGAGGATTGTACCTCTTTATTATGTTTTCAAAACATACACTTTAACAAGTTCATTAACTAAGGTTTGAAAATAATTTTATCTCATAGAATATGGATTATTGGGTTAATAACATAGTATAGGAAATATAGGACTGTTAAAATTTGTCCTGTTATAATATAAGGGTCTTCTACTGGTCGAGCGCCAATTCATGTTAGTAAAATTACAATTGAAACAAAGGATCAAAATAGAATTTTATTAAGCGGGTAAAATTGAGTTCTTGATATATTTTTTTTATTAATAAAAGGTATAATTCATAAGATGGCAATTGAAAGAACAAGAGCAACTACTCCCCCAAGTTTATTAGGGATTGATCGTAGAATGGCATAAGCAAATAAGAAATATCATTCAGGTTGGATATGAACCGGGGTTACTAAAGGATTAGCAGGAGTAAAATTTTCTGGATCTCCTAATAAATATGGATTTATAAGTACTAGAGTTGTTAAGGCTATAGTTATTATAATAAACCCGAATATATCCTTATAAGTAAAGTAAGGATGGAATGGGACTTTATCAATGTTACTATTTACTCCAAGAGGGTTGTTAGATCCGGTTTGATGAAGAAATAGAAGGTGAATTATTACTATTGCAGCGACAATGAAAGGTAATAGAAAATGTAAGGTAAAGAATCGAGTTAATGTTGCATTATCTACTGCAAATCCCCCTCATAGTCATTGAACAATAGATGTTCCTAAATATGGAATAGCGGATAATAGGTTAGTAATTACAGTAGCCCCTCAAAATGATATTTGTCCTCATGGTAATACATACCCGAGAAAAGCAGTTGCTATTACTAAAAATAGAATTAATACTCCAATTATTCATGTAAAATGAAGATTATATGATCTATAATATATACCTCGACCAATATGTATGTAAATACAAATAAAAAAAAATGAAGCTCCATTTGCATGAAGTGTTCGTAATAATCAACCGTAATTTACATCTCGACAAATATGGACTACACTATTGAATGCTAAATCTACATGTGCTGAAAAATGTATAGCTAAAAAAATACCAGTGATGATTTGAATCATTAAGCATAATCCCAGTAATGATCCAAAATTTCATCAAGCTGAGATATTTGATGGAGTTGGTAAATCAATTAAAGAGTTATTAATAATTTTAGTTAAAGGTGAAATTTTTCGTAGAGGAGTTTTCATTAGTTTATTTGACGTAAAGGACCTTGTTTGATATTTGTGATTTTTACAACAGCAATTAAAGTAATTAATAAGTAAATGATTATTAATAAAAGAATAGATATTATAGGATAGTTTAAAAATTTATTAAGTGATAATCTATAGTCTGAATTGTTATATAATGATTCTTCATATATGTTATTAATATTAGTTATATAAGAATCCATTATTAATACAATTATAAGTATAATTATTGATACCCTTGTAATTATGATAGTTAATTTAATTGAGAACTTAAACTTTTCATTTGAAGCTACTCTAGTTATATAAATAAATAGAACTAGTATACCACCAATTATAATAAGGAATATAATGTATGAGTATCAAAAGTTCAAATTAAATAGTCCCATAGTTAAGGCAATTACAATAGTTTGTGTTAATAGTATTATTCCTATAGATAAAGGGTGGGTAAGGAATATAATTGTTAAAGAACTGATTAATGAAATTGATATGAGAATTAGAATGATACAGAGAATAGTTTATTTAAAATATTAATTTTGGAGATTAATGATAAGGGTTTCCTTTTCTCTGAAGTTTTAAAAGAGTAATTCTTATTTACGATTTACAAGACCGTTATTTTAGTTTAAATTATTAAAACTAATGTTAATATTTTGTATTGTGTTTTCTATTTTTATATATTTTTGTGGCTTACTATCTTTTTGTATTAAACGTAAGCATTTACTTTTAATGTTATTAAGGTTAGAGTTTATTATTTTAAGGTTATACTTTAACCTTTATATTTACTTAATATATTTTGGTTATGAATTCTATTTTGGAATAATTTTTTTAACAATGAGAGTTTGTGAGGGAGCTTTGGGGTTATCAATTTTAGTTTCCCTTGTTCGTACTCATGGTAACGATTATTTTCAAACCTTTAATGTATTATGATAAAGTTTTTATTAGCTTTAATTTTTATAGTTCCTTTAAGATTTATTAAAAAGTCATTTTGATTAAATCAATATATATATTTTACTTTAACTTTATTATTTTGTTTTAGTATTAGGTTTTCTAATCAGTTTAATTATATTTCTTATTTTCTAGGATGTGATTTGTTGTCTTATATTATAATTTTATTGAGATTTTGAATTTGCTCTTTAATATTATTAGCTTCAGAGAAAGTTTATAGTACAAATTATTACTATAAGTTATTTATATTTATACTATTGATATTATTAATTTGTTTATATATAACTTTTAGAAGAATGAATTTGTTTGTGTTTTACTTGTTCTTTGAAATAAGATTGATCCCTACTTTAATTTTAATTATAGGTTGAGGGTATCAGCCAGAACGTTTACAGGCAGGTGTTTACTTATTATTTTATACATTGTTTGCTTCTTTACCTATAATGATTTCCTTATTTTATTATTATGAGAATTTTAACTCTTTAGATTTTTTTCATTTAACTTACTTATTAGATAATATATTTATTTATATGTGTATGAATATAGTTTTCTTTATTAAGATGCCAATATACTTTGTTCATCTTTGATTACCTAAAGCTCATGTTGAAGCTCCGGTAGCAGGTTCAATAATTTTAGCGGGAGTAATACTTAAGATAGGAGGTTATGGGTTAATACGTTTAATAAGTATTTTTTTAAGTGTTGGTATAAAGATCAATATTATTTTTATTGTTATTAGAATAGTAGGCGGATTTTTAGTTTCATTAATTTGTTTACGTCAGAGTGATATAAAATCTTTAATTGCTTATTCTTCAGTAGCTCATATAGGGTTGGTTTTAGGGGGTATTATAACTTTAAGATATTGAGGAATATGTGGTGCTTTAGTAATAATAGTAGCTCATGGTTTGTGTTCTTCAGGATTATTTTGTTTAGCTAATATTTCTTATGAGCGTTTATTGAGACGTAGTTTATTTTTAAATAAAGGATTATTAAATTTAATACCTATCATATCTATATGGTGGTTTTTATTTAGTTGTTGTAATATAGCTGCTCCACCTTCCTTAAATTTATTAGGTGAAATTATATTAATCAATAGTCTTGTTTCTTGAAATAGCTATTTAATAATTTTTTTAATATTGATTTCATTTTTTAGTGCTGCTTATTCTTTATATTTATATTCTTATAGTCAGCATGGTATACTTTACAGAGGTGTATATTCATATTGAAATGGGTCAGTTCGGGAGTATTTATTATTATTATTACATTGACTTCCCTTAAATATCTTAGTTTTAAAAAGAGAGTATTTAACTTTATGAGTTTAACTTAAATAGTTTAATAAAAAATATTGATTTGTGATATCAAAGTTATAATAAAGTTATTTTAGGTAATCTCTATTTGTTTAATTTATAGGTTTAGTTTTTTACTATTTAGTATACTAAATTTTTTTACTGGGGTTTATTTCCTGTTAATTGATTATACTTTAATATTAGAATATGAATTATTAACTATTAATTCATGTAGTATTATAATGACTATTCTTTTAGATTGAATGTCCTTGTTATTTATAAGATTTGTTTTGTTTATTTCTTCTATAGTAATTTATTATAGAGAAGAGTATATAAGAGGGGACAAATTTATTAATCGATTTATTATATTAGTTTCTATGTTTGTTTTATCTATGATGTTATTAATTATTAGTCCTAATATTATTAGTATTCTTTTAGGTTGAGATGGATTAGGGTTAGTTTCTTATTGTTTAGTAATTTACTATCAAAATGTGAAATCTTATAATGCCGGTATATTAACTGCTTTAAGAAATCGAATTGGTGATGTTGCTATTTTAATATCAATTGCTTGGATAGTAAACTATGGAAGATTCAATTATTTATTTTATGTAGATTATATAAAGGGAAGATTTGAAATAACTATTGTTTCAGTTTTAATTGTATTAGCTGCTATAACTAAAAGAGCTCAAATTCCTTTTTCTTCTTGGCTTCCAGCAGCAATAGCTGCCCCTACTCCGGTTTCTTCTTTAGTTCATTCTTCAACTTTAGTAACTGCAGGTGTTTACTTATTAATTCGATTTAATTTTTGTTTGTCATCTAGGTTATTAAGTGTACTTTTATTTATTGGTACAATAACTATATTTATAGCTGGACTAGGGGCTAATTATGAATTTGATTTAAAAAAGATTATTGCTTTATCTACTCTAAGTCAATTAGGTTTAATAATAGCAATTTTAGCATTAGGGGAATACAAATTAGCTTTTTTTCATTTACTTACTCATGCTTTATTTAAGGCTTTACTATTTATATGTGCAGGAGCTATAATTCATAGTATAGGAAATAACCAGGATATTCGTTATATAGGATCTTTGATTAATCAAATACCCTTAACTTGTTCTTATTTTATAATTTCTAATTTGTCTTTATGTGGTCTTCCCTTTTTAGCGGGATTTTACTCTAAGGATCTAATTTTAGAGGTTATATCTATAAGGTATGTTAATATATATATTTACTTAGTATTTTTTTTATCAACTGGATTAACAGTGTGCTATACTTTTCGTTTAATTTATTATGTATTAGTTGGAGATTTTAATTATTTAAGATTGAATGCTATTAATGATACAGGGTTTATCATATTAAAAGGTATATCTGGTTTAATTATACTAGTGATTTTTGGAGGTTCTATATTAATATGATTGATATTCCCAACTCCTTACTTTATTTGTTTACCTAGATTAATAAAAATAATAACTTTAATTGTTATTTCCATAGGGGCTTGGTTAGGTTATGAAATTGCTAAGTTTTCTTTAAACTATTCTGTTAAGTCTTTAGATACTTTGCAATTTAGGTTGTTTTTTTCTTCTATATGAAATATACCTTATATTTCTACTTTTGGTATTAATTATTATCCAATTTATATAGGAAATATAGTCTATAAGTCAATTGATCAAGGATGGTCAGAATATTATGGAAGTCAAAATATTTATAATAGGATTATTAAGTCTTCTAAGTTTTTACAGTTTCTTTACACTAATAACTTAAAGATTTTTATACTGTTAGTTGTTTTATGATTAATATTTATAATTTTATATCTATAACTTAAATAGCTTATAATTAGAGTATGATATTGAAGATATCAGGGAAGTTGTTTAACTTTTAAGTATTTATAAGAAAGAGTTCTAATTTTACAATGAAAGTGTAATGTTTTTATTAAACTATATAAATAGAAATATTAACAGACTTTCACTGCTAAAGAATTAAGTTAGAAGCTTATTCTTGAATAACCTATTTCCTTAATTGGAGATTAATCTCAATGATATCATTAACAGTGATATACCTCTATTTGGTTTCAATTAATAAATAAGGGTGTATTAACACCAGACTTTTAGGTCGAAACTAAATACAAATATTTGTTTCTTATTTAAGGCTAATTGATTGGTTCAATACTTTTTAAGTGCAAGTTAAATGTTATGTTTAACTATAGCCCTAAATTAAATTGCTCAATCTAAAGCTCCTTGATTTCATTCATGGTAAAGACCAGCTAGTAAAATAAGAATAAAAGTTACTATAATAGTATAGTATGTTACGAAATTACATAACTTAATTGTTAAGATTAAAGGGATTAAAAGGGTAATTTCTACATCAAAAATAAGAAAGATTACAGCAATGAGAAAGAATTGTAATGAGAAAGGTAGTCGAGAAGATCTTTTAGGGTCAAAACCACATTCAAATGGGGATGCCTTTTCTCGATCTATAAATCTTTTTTTAGAAATTGTGAAAGAGATTAGTATTAGAACAAGACAGATTAAAAAAATAATAATACTTATGTATATAATAATTATGATTACCTATACTAATTATTTAGATCTACTGATTGGAAGTCAATTATAATTTTTATACTATATAGGTATCTACCTCATCAATAGATTGAGATATATAAGAATAATCAAACTACATCTACAAAATGTCAATATCATGCTGCGGCTTCAAATCCAAAATGATGAATGCAAGAGAAGTGATTATTTATATGTCGGATTAGACATACAAGTAGAAAGGTTGTTCCAATAATAACATGAAGACCGTGGAATCCAGTTGCAATAAAAAATGTAGATCCATAGACTGAGTCTGCAATTGTAAAAGGTGCTTCGATATACTCATAAGCTTGTAAAATAGTAAAGTAAATTCCTAGAATAACTGTTAATCCTAATCCTTGAGTAGTTTGATTAAAATTATTTTCTATTAATCTATGGTGAGCTCAAGTAACAGTAAGACCTGATGTTAATAAAATTAATGTATTTAGTAAAGGAATTTGAAGTGGATTGAAGGGGGTAATTCCCTTTGGGGGTCAAGTTATTCCCAGTTCAATTGTTGGAGCCAGTCTTCTATGGAAGAACGCTCAAAAAAATGAAACAAAAAAAAATACTTCTGAAGTAATAAATAGAATTATACCTCATCGTAAACCTATTGTGACAGGGTAAGTATGTAAACCTTGGAATGTTCCTTCTCGAGTAATATCTCGTCATCATTGAAATATAATTAATATAGTAATTATAGACCCAAGTAAAAATAAGGAATGGTCAAAGAAATGAAATCATTTAATTAAACCAATTATAGTAATTATAGCTCCAAAAGCACCTAAAATAGGCCAAGGTCTTGCATCAACTAAATGGAATGGGTGATTTTTGTGTCTAGACATTAATTTACTTCACTAGAGTAAAGTGTTCTTAGAACTGCAAAAACGTAAGATTGAATAATAGCTACAGCAGATTCTAAGATTAGAAGTAGAATTTGTGTTACTAACAAAATAATTAATATAATAGATGTTATTCCTGGGCCTGTATTTCCTAGAAGAGTTAATAATAAATGACCAGCAATTATATTTGCTGCTAGTCGAACAGCTAATGTTCCTGGTCGAATAACATTACTAATAGTTTCAATTATAACTATAAAAGGTATTAATACTGGAGGGGTTCCTTGAGGGACTAAATGTGCTAGTATATGAGTTGTATTATTTAATCAACCGAAAATTATGAATCTAAGTCATAAAGGTAGAGCTAATCCTAATGTTAAAATTAGATGTCTTGTTCTAGTAAAAATGTATGGGAATAAGCCTAAGAAATTATTAAATACAATTATTGTAAATAGAGAAATAAAAATTAAGGTTCTTCCTTTAATGGAGTTATTTCCGATTAAAGTTTTAAATTCAGAGTGTAGTGTGATAATGATTTTATTTCAAACAAACCTATAACGTGATGGGATTAGTCAATAACTAGTAGGAATAAATAGAAGGCCTAAGAAGGTTCTTAATCAATTTAAGGATAAGTTAAATATAGATGAGGGGTCAAATGAAGAAAATAGGTTTGTTATCATTTTCAACTAATTTTTGAAGTAGTTTTTTTTAATGATGTTGTTTTTACGGGATATAGGAAACAATAGTAATTTAATACATTAAATAAAATAAAAGTAATACAAAAAATAATAAATAGTAATAGTCAACTTAAAGGCGCTATTTGTGGTATTAAAAGTTATCAAAATGATTATTTTAATTTGACAAATTAATGTTATTAATATTAACTAAACTTTTCCATTAGAAGTAGTCGTTAATTTACTATTGAGTGGTTTAAGAGACCATTACTTACTTTCAGTCATCTAATGAAAGATTATTTATTTTTAAAATTCACTTAGTAAAGTAAGTAGGTGAAATTCTTTCTACTGCAATAGGTATAAAACTATGATTAGCCCCACAAATTTCAGAGCATTGACCGAAGAATAGGCCTGCTCGATTTATAAGAAAACTAATTTGATTTAGTCGTCCAGGTGTGGCATCAATTTTAACACTTAAGGCTGGGATAGTTCAGGAATGAATAACATCAGCTGCTCTAATTATTATTCGAACTTGAGAATTGAAAGGTAATACTGTTCGATTATCTACATCGAGAAGTCGAAAAGAGCTTGGGGTTAATTCAACAGAGGGGACTATATAGGCATCAAATTCAAATCTTTTAAAATCTCTGTATTCGTAGGATCAATATCATTGATGTCCAATTGTTTTAACTGATACTAGAGGGTTATTAATTTCATCTAATAGGTATAGTAATCGTAAAGAAGGTAATGCAATAAAAATTAAAGTAACAGCTGGAAGAATAGTTCAAATAATTTCAATTAACTGACCTTCTAATAAGAATCGATAGTTATAGACATTAAAAAATAATGTTCCTATTAAATACCCAACAAGGACCGTAATTATAAGTAAAATTATTAATGCATGATTATGAAAAAAGGATAATTGCTCTATTAGGGGGGAAGCTCTATCCTGTAATAATAAGGTATTTCATGTTGCAATTTCTAAAAAAAGTGTAAACTTTATATTTGGGGTTTAAATCCATTGCACTAATCTGCCATATTAGAAGTTAGTTAAAATAGGTAATTCAGAATATCTATGTTCTGCAGGAGGAAGCTGTTGAAATCATTCAATAGAAGATGTTATTCTTAAAGGAGAGAGAGTTTTTCGTATGGAAACAAATGCATCTCAAATTGTAAATAAAAGTACAAAGATTCTAACTAAAGAAATTAGGGATCCAATTGAAGAAATTACATTTCATGTTGTGTATGCATCAGGGTAATCAGAGTATCGACGAGGTATACCTGCTAATCCTAAAAAATGTTGAGGGAAGAAAGTTATATTTACACCAATAAACATAGTGATAAACTGAATTTTTAAGAACTTATTATTTAAAGTTAAACCTGTAAATAAAGGAAATCAATGTACGAATCCTGCTATAATAGCGAATACAGCACCTATAGATAAAACATAATGAAAATGAGCTACAACATAATAAGTATCGTGAAGAATAATATCAATTGATGAGTTAGCTAAAACAACTCCTGTTAACCCACCCACAGTGAATAAGAAAACAAATCCTAAAGCTCATAATAAAGAAGGGGAATAATTTAATTGAGAGCCATGTAGAGTAGCTAATCATCTGAAAATTTTAATACCTGTAGGAACAGCAATAATTATTGTTGCTGAAGTAAAATAGGCTCGTGTATCGACGTCTATACCTACGGTAAATATGTGATGTGCTCAAACAATAAATCCTAATAGACCAATTGCTATTATAGCATAAATCATTCCCAAAGTCCCAAAGGTTTCCTTCTTACTTCTTTCTTGTCTAATAATGTGAGAGATTATTCCGAATCCGGGTAAAATTAAAATGTAAACTTCTGGATGACCAAAGAATCAGAATAAGTGTTGGTAGAGAATTGGGTCACCCCCTCCTGCCGGGTCAAAGAAGGAGGTATTAATATTTCGATCAGTAAGAAGCATAGTAATAGCACCTGCTAGAACTGGTAAAGAAAGAAGAAGCAATAGAGCTGTTAGAGCAACTGATCAAACAAATAAAGGTATTCGATCAAAGGTTATTCCTGTAGATCGTATGTTAATTACTGTAGTAATAAAATTAACAGCACCTAGAATAGACGAGATACCAGCAAGGTGTAATCTAAAAATAGCCAAATCTACAGATGCTCCTCTATGGGCGATGTTTCTTGATAGGGGCGGGTAGACAGTTCATCCTGTACCAGCACCTCTTTCTACTAGTCTTCTTATTAGAAGTAGTGTTAATGATGGAGGTAATAGTCAGAATCTCATATTATTTATTCGAGGAAAAGCTATATCAGGGGCCCCTAGTATTAGAGGTACAAGCCAGTTTCCAAATCCACCAATCATAATTGGTATCACTATGAAGAAAATTATAATGAAAGCATGAGCTGTAACAATTACATTATAAATTTGATCATCACCAATTAGTGATCCGGGGTTTCCAAGTTCAGCTCGAATTAGTAGTCTTAAAGATGTTCCCACTATTCCTGCCCAACTTCCGAATAAAAAGTATAACGTTCCAATGTCCTTATGGTTTGTTGAAAATAATCATTTAATCGATAAAGTGGCCGAGTTTAGGCGGTAAACTGTAAATTTACATACGAAATCTAATTTCCTTTATCAAGCCTTATAGTCTATTTAGGATAGTAAAGTGCAAATTTATTGGAGGGGACTGCCCTAAGGCTTAAAGAGGAGTTGTCTTTATTTAGAACTTTGAAGGTTCTTAGTTTGGTTAACTTAAATCCTTGGTTAATTAAAGTTAAACCTAATAGTAATTAGAATTAAACTAAATAGGGCAATAAAGTTTGCAGTTATAATCAATGTTATTTTTGATTTAGGTTGAATATAGTAGTTAATATGTGTTTTTCTGATCAATAAAGTTGCAAATGTAATTCGTATATAGAAATACAAGGTAATTAATGTTATGATTGTTATTAAAAAGGCTAAGAAGTAGAAATTTGTTTGAATAAGGGAGTTAATTAGGAGCCATTTTGGTATAAATCCTAAAAAAGGAGGTAATCCTCCTAGAGAAAGGAAGTTTATTATGAAGAAAAATTTTACTAGAGGATTTGAATTTAAAGAAATGTAAAGTTGATTAATATAGAAAATATTTAATTTTCAAAAGATCACGATGATGTTAATTGAGATAATACAGTAAATTATAAAGTAGTAAGATCAGATTGTGGGTCTTAATATGATAGCTCCAATTATTCAACCGATGTGATTAATAGAAGAGTAAGCTAGGATTTTTCGTAATCTTGTTTGGTTTATACCCATAATTCCACTAATTAGTATTCTTATAACAATTACTATGATAAAGTATAAAGTTGTTTTATTAGAGTATATAATTAGAATTATAGGTGCAATCTTTTGTCAAGTTAGTATAATAATACAATTAATTCAATTAAGACCTTCTATTACTTCAGGGAATCAAAAATGGAAGGGGGCAGCTCCTATTTTTGTTAGTAAAGAGGTATTAAAGATTAGTGAAAAGTAAAGATTATAGTTTAAATCATATGAAAAATATAAAGATGATATGATAATTGAGAATAGAAGAATAGTAGAAGCTATAGCTTGTGTAATGAAATATTTTAATGCTGCTTCTGAGGCCATCATATTTTTAGTCCTTCTTATTAGGGGGATAATAGAAAGGAGGTTAATTTCTAGGCCTATTCATATTCCTATTCATGAGTAGGATGAAATTGAAATTAGGGTCCCAATTATCATGGATGTGCCAAAAAGAATTTTGTAATAGATTAAAAAGAAAAGGATTGTAACCTTTATAAGTGGGGTATGAACCCAATAGCTTAATTAGCTTATCTTTTTATATACAATTTAGTATAGGATGTACTTAAGTTTTTGATACTTAGAGAGGTAGATTGATCTACTAATTGTAATGAAGGTGGTGTTACCACTTGTTTTACTCTATCAAAATAACTCTATAATCAGACACTTCATT